TGGAAAAAAAAATATCGGATTTTTAATGTATTTCATCAATCTAAGTGGAATAAACAAACTGGATTCCTTGTTGGTTAGTCAAATTCCAACGAAAACCACATAATTGAAAGAAATGAAATGTCCGAATTTGAGATTTATATGATCAATAAACTAAGGTTTTGTTGTTATCGACCATGGAATTCGACAGAAGCAATGAGAAATAGATACGAATAAAGCAGGATTAAGGGGGGAAATAAAAAAATAGTAGAGAAAAGTTATACAAAGTTATATACAAATCACTACCCCCCCTTGGTATTTCTTTAATTGAATTTCGTTTGATTAGGTCGAAGTTCCTTAAAAACTTCTGCCTTCTTTAAAATATCCTGAACAGTTCCTGTAGGTTGAGCACCCTTTTCAAGGAAATATAGAATAGCAGGAACATTTAAATAAGTTTGATTCTTCAGTGGATCATAAAAACCCACTTTTCGAAGATCTTTTCCTTCTCTTCGGGATCGAACATCAATTGCAACGATTCGATAGACGGCTCATTGGGATAGATGTAGATGAACAATACCCCCCCCCTAGAAACGTATAGGAAGTTTTCTCCTCGTACGGCTCGAGAAAAAATGATTTGATTCGAAGTTTTGTCTATGTATGGAATTCTAATAAATGACAAATGGGCCTATAAAATCAATTAGACTATGATTTAAGTCTTTTTTTTTTCTTCTTCCTTCCTGAAAATGAAAAAGAAACCATTCGTACTCATAACTCAAGTTGGATAACTCTCAAATAGCTTAAAGGAAAAAATCTTTAATAAATTTCATTTATTGAGTGGTCTTTACCCCCTTTTGTTTGTCTCGTTTAAAATTCTATTTTGATTATTCAGTCTGATCCAGTTATTGAGACTATCGAGACAATTAAAAGGGTGTTTCCTTGTTCTGGGATCCTTTATCTTTTTTTTAAATCATTGGGTTTAGACATTACTTCGGTGCTTCTTAATCCTTTCAAAATGGCAGCAACATACCCTTTTTGTGATTTCTCTTTCTATCAAAGAATCCTACGGACAGTTGATTCCCGCGTGATACACTTTGGATCGAAAACGTTTGATCAATTCCAACAGGTTTTGCTTTTGAATTGGAAACTTGCTCAAATTGGATCCTTTCCATTTCTATCTCGAAGATATATTTACGAAGTTGTTCCAATTTATTGATTGGCATTAACCCTAGATCCTTGCCCCCGAGAAATGAATGAATCCTTTCCACTCGAGCTCCATCGTGGACTATTTACAACCCAACAAAAAACAAAAAACGAAGGGTTCGAGTGGAACAGAACAAACGATGTCGAGCCAAGAGCACCTTCATTCCTATATAAATATAAAATAGCGGATGTAAAAATCCACAACGGATCTGTCCTTCAAGTCGCACGTTGCTTTCTACCACATCGTTTCAAACGAAGTTTTACCATAACATTCCTCTAATTTGGAACCGGTATGGAATTGATTCAATCATGGAATCATGAATAGTCATTGGTTCAGTTGTACATAGACATCGCGTAATCTATACTTTTTCTTCTATATATGATATGTGTAAAGATTTTTCTGAAGAAGTCTTAGCAAGACACCATTTTTAACATATATAAAGAAATAGAAATAGATAAATGAATAAATAAGTTCTTTTTGAGTCTGCTACTTCAAGTGACTCAATAGGATAGATTGACCTATTTCCTACTTTTTGAGTACCAAAGATTCAACTTACAAGGAATCATTCCAAATATTTATTAAAACTATTTCGAATGGAAAAAGGTTCCTATTTAGACATCATTAAAAGATAAGTCTTTTTTTTTTTAATTGACCCATCACTGATTTAAAATAGATAAATAGATCACAGAAAAGAAGAAAGAAATCCCATTTTTTTTTTCATGAGATGGATAAAAAAACTGATGTAAGGTAAGATTTGAATCTTTATTCTTTTCATCTGATTGCGAAAATCCAAATCGAAAAAATCGAGAGGGGTTTTCGTATCTATCAGATAGACTGAACAATTGTCACTGTTATAGATATTCTATAATACTTAATTTAACTAATTTGAGTTTCAAAAATTTAAGGGATCCCAAACCTTTTTCAAAAAAACCGAAAGACTATTGTCATTGAAATAGAACGATACATATAAGCTAAACATTTCCTCATTTTATATGCATTTTTTTTAACATGGGGTTGAGTAATATTTCAATAATCGAATCTTGTCATAAAGTGAATAAAAGGGATAGGATAAATCACCCCTGCCTCAATCCAATCGTTACATAGATTTACAATTCTTCATTATAGCCAAACAAAAAAAATACCTAAATAAAATAAAAAAACGAGATTCAAAGAAAATACATCGATTCCATAACATATAAACATATATAAATATGTTATTTGATCATTTGTTAATGAGATTTGGACAGATACAGATATTTAAATTAATACTGATTCTCTCCTATCCACTCCCCTATTCTTTCTATGGGAATGATAGAGCAAAAAAAAAAGGAATCCTGATCCGGTATGGGAAATGACTTGTCTAGTTACAAAAACAAACAATAAGTCCAAATTTAGTCAAGCTTTAGTCTAACCCACTAAGAGACTTAGTCCTATTGATTGAATTTAATTAGTATCAAGAACTCGCTCTTGTTTCGAATTCAGAGATCTCGAGAAAAATCTAATTACTAATTAGACCCCCTCATTTACGGGATAAATAATAAGAGATAGGGAATATAGATTCTTTTGCATCTCGATTCAAAATACATCCATCGTTGAAAATTCAAATAGATATGGGATGGAAAGTTTTTCCAAGTAACTAACTTCCCTAAATATTAAAGGGAATGAACATATGATGAAAAGCCCACCCAACTTTTTTGAATTCAAACTCTTTTGTTTTGATCCATATTCTCATCTTACCTGATAAAAAATAGATTCAGGTCCAGATGCGTGTCATTTGAACTCGATTCAGTTCAGTTTGTGAAAAAAGATATGATTCATATAAGATATAAAAGAATCACATTCCATCTAAAATTAGACTTTAAACAGAAAGTTGTTCAAGAAAACAATCTTTATTCTAAAATTCTAAAAAAATGGATATGGCTCTGGGACGGAAGGATTCGAACCTCCGAATAGCGGGACCAAAACCCGTTGCCTTACCACTTGGCCACGCCCCATTATCAATTTCTAATCTACACTAAGAAACAATAATATTGTTATTGGTTGTTTGTCAACTCCAGTCCAAATATCTATAGAATAGATTATTACTAGGATTTTAATCCATATAGATATAGAATTCAACTTAATTTATTGATCATTACATATAATTCCATTAAGATATTGTATGAAAGTATGATTTCTTCTATTCTCCTTTGAGAATTGGAGGATTTTTGATTGGGTGGGTTCAAAGAAAAAGAAGTATTTTTTGTATACCTTACTTCCTTTCTTCCTTTTTCTTTATATCAATAACTCAATCAAAATGCAATTATCTCCAAGAACAAAATGTCTGTTATGCTTAATATCTTTAGTTTGATCTGTATTTGTCTTAATTCTGCCCTTTATTCGAGTAGTTTTTTCTTCGGCAAATTGCCCGAAGCCTATGCTTTTTTGAATCCAATCGTAGATGTTATGCCAGTCATACCTGTGTTTTTTTTTCTCTTAGCCTTTGTTTGGCAAGCTGCTGTAAGTTTTCGATGAGATCCTTAATAATATCCTAGAAGATTCATGATTTCTTCGAGAAAAAATTCTCTAACAATTGATAAAATCAGATAAGTTTTAGAGTCTGAACCCTCGATTCACACATTGAAATTCTTGGATAGTCGCCATAAATCCGGCTTACCCCATTTCCTCCCTTTTTTGACCCTTTTCCAGTGAAAGACCCTAACCCTATTTATATTAATTATATTAGGGTCTCCCACAATATCGAATTTGGATATGAAAGAAATTTTTGTTAATGAAAAACTCTTATTCCAAATAAATTTCTGACAATTCATTTCTATTTCTAGAAAAACCTCATTTCTTGGTGTCAAAATAGGATATGTGGTAGAAAAATGGAAGATCTATTCTCTTTTTTTTTTCCAAAAAAAAATCATCTTGGAGATTGTGTAATGCTTACTCTGAAACTCTTCGTTTATACCGTAGTGATATTTTTTGTTTCTCTCTTCATCTTTGGATTCCTATCTAATGATCCAGGACGTAATCCTGGACGTGAAGAATAAAATCCAAAGGGTTTTTCCTTGGTTAATTTTCAAATTTTCTTAGGATTTTATCTATTCCACACGTTTAACTAAGATTTCCAAAATTTGAAAAATAAATAAATAAATCAAGTCATCAACGGAACCGGAAAGAGAGGGATTCGAACCCTCGGTACGAATAACTCGTACAACGGATTAGCAATCCGACGCTTTAGTCCACTCAGCCATCTCTCCCAATTGAAAAAGATAATTACTACATTACACATAATGTAATTAGTCTTTTTTTTTCTCTATTCTATAGAGATATCCAAATCAGGAATTTCTTTTAGATTAATTAGATAAAGGAAGGGCTCGAACGAGCCTATAAATAAAAAAAGAAAAATAAAGAAAAAAAAGAAGACATCTTTGTGTTGATTTTGTTCGAAAGGCCCTTCTTATTCTGATGGCCTGGCCTGGTCAGTACCTAGCCGGGCCCCTTTTTTTGTTCCAACGAATTATAGATAAATAATGATTTATTTGATTTGAAAACAAAAATGCTTGTTATTTATTATATTCAATTGGATATAAAATATTCAAGCAACAACAAAAAGAAGAAAGACTATTTACATTCTTTTTATTTTTCTATTTGAATTTTAGTTTCATTTTCGGAACTAAAAAAGAAACTATCGATTTTCCCACAATGCATTTTTCTGTTCTGATTTTAGTGTTTTTTGTGATCCGTAGCTATCAAAACTTCTTCAGCAAAAGATAAAACTTTAGTTATTTAATTTAAATAAAATGAACCCTCCTTTCAGAATCTCATTAAATTGTAA